ACTTTTAAAGGAAAACAGTCTTCCCCTGGTTTTAGGATCCAGCACCTCTTGGCGCAAATCCAAGTAAAAGTTGCTACAGTAGCTTAAATAAAGCATTGGTCTTGTAAATCAAAGAATAAAGTATAGAACCTTTCTGCAGCTCAGGACAGAGAGAATTTAACTCCCATAACTAACCCCCAAAGCTAGTATTTTACTTAAATTATATCCTGTTTAGATAGCTTAAATTAAAGCATAGCACTGAAAATGCTAAGACGAACCTTAAAAAGGTTCTTTAAACATAAAGGTTTGGTCCTAACCTTAAAATCAATTTATACTTAACTTACACATGCAAGTTTCAGCACCCCTGTGAGAACGCCCTAAAATCCCCCATTGGGACAAGGAGCTGGTATCAGGCACATCTACTTAGCCCAAAACACCTAGCTATGCCACATCCTCAAGGAATTTCAGCAGTGATTAATATTGGACATATGCGACAGCCAGATTCAGTTAAAGTATGCAGAGCCGGCAAAATTGGTGCCAGCCGCCGCGGTTATACCAATTGACTCGAATTGATTTCATTCGGCGTAAAGCGTGATTAAAGCCACCTAAAATTAAGGTCAAACCCCCACTAAGCTGTGACACGCTTGTGTCTAGGAAGTTCAAAAACGAAAGTTACTTTAATTTATTCAACTTGAATTCACGACAGTTGGGAAACAAACTGGGATTAGATACCCCACTATGCTCAACCGTAAACTTTTATTTACAACTGTAACGCCAGAGAACTACAAGCAAAGCTTAAAACTCAAAGGACTTGACGGTACCCCATATCCACCTAGAGGAGCCTGTTCTATAATCGATAACCCCCGCTTTACCTTACCATTTTTAGCTTATCAGTCTGTATACCTCCGTCGTCAGCTTACCACGTGAGCGAATCTCAGTAAGCTTAATGCCCATTACGCCAATACGTCAGGTCAAGGTGCAGCAAACAAAATGTGAAAGAAACGGGCTACACTCTCTAATTTAGAATACACGAAAAACTTTATGAAACCAAGTTGGAAGGCGGATTTAGCAGTAAAAAGAAATCAAGGAGTTCTTTTTAATAAGGCACTGGGGTGTGTACACACCGCCCGTCACCCTCTTCAAAGCCACTTCATAGTATTTAACCCCTATATGCACCCAAGAAGAGGTAAGTCGTAACATGGTAAGTATACCGGAAGGTGTGCTTGGAAACAAAATGTAGCTTAACTAAAGCATTTCGCTTACACCGAAAACATGTCTGCTAAACCCGGACCATTTTGAGCCAAAAATCTAACTCAAACCTCCACCAATAACATTACAAGTTTTTCTTACCCAAACTAAAACATTCAATAGATTTAGTAAAGGCGATCAAAACATCCTTTGAAGTTATATTTTAGTACCGCAAGGGAATGATGAAATAAAAATGAAATAATTTTAAGCACAAAACAATAGAGATTAATCCTCGTACCTTTTGCATCATGATTTAATTAGTCTAATCAAGCAAAACGAATTTAAGTTTGCCCCCCCGAAACTAGACGAGCTACTTTAGAGCAGCTTTACGAGCCAACCCTTTTCTGTTGCAAAAGAATGGGAAGACCCTAAAGTAGAGGTGATAAACCTAACGAGCCTAGTGATAGCTGGTTACTTAAGAAAAGGATCTAAGTCCAACCCAACTTTTATATAATATAACTAAATAAACACTAAATTTTGGAGTAATTCAAATAAGGTACAGCCTATTTGAAACAGGATACAACCTATATAAACGGGTAATTCAATAAATTATAACAAAGTAGGCCTAAAAGCAGCCATCTTTTAAAAAGCGTCAAAGCTTTATTACTTTTTAACAAAATTCCTCTAACTATTAAAAACCCTTAATCTGTATTAAGTAACTCTATATTCTTATAGAACTTATTATGTTAAAACTAGTAACAAGAATTAAACCTTCTCCCAATGCAAGTGTAAGTCAGACCGGATAAACCACTGATCCTTAATATCTAGAAAATAAAGTAATAACTTATCAAGAAAACTTTACTTCACACAATATTAATCTAACACAAGAGCATTTCCGGACAGATTAAAAAGAAAAGAAGGAACTCGGCAACTACTAACCTCGCCTGTTTACCAAAAACATCGCCTCCTGTTAATCTATAGGAGGTCCAGCCTGCCCAGTGACTCTGTTTAACGGCCGCGGTATCCTAACCGTGCGAAGGTAGCGTAATCACTTGTTCTTTAAATGAGGACTAGTATGAATGGCATCACGAGGGTTACACTGTCTCCTTTTCTAAATCAGTGAAACTAATCTCCCCGTGAAGAAGCGGGGGTAAATCTATAAGACGAGAAGACCCTATGGAGCTTTAAACTTCTCAACAATTATCTTCATATTTATAATCCCCAGGACAATAAAACTAACCTAGATAATATGTCTGCAAGTTTTCGGTTGGGGTGACCGCGGAGCAAAATACAACCCCCGCAATGAATTAGAATACTATTTCTAAACAATGAGTTACAACTCTCAGTATCAAAAAATTGACATGATTGACCCAACACTTTGATCAATGAACCAAGTTACCCTAGGGATAACAGCGCAATCCATCTTAAGAGCTCTTATCGACAGATGGGTTTACGACCTCGATGTTGGATCAGGGTATCCCAGTGGTGCAGCCGCTACTAAAGGTTCGTTTGTTCAACGATTAAAACCCTACGTGATCTGAGTTCAGACCGGAGTAATCCAGGTCAGTTTCTATCTATAAAAAGCCTTTTCCAGTACGAAAGGACCGAAAAGACAAGGCCTATATTCTTAACAAGCCTTATTTATTAAATTGTGAATAAAACTTAATAATTTAACAAACTCCTATTTTGCTCAAAAAAAGTGCAGCTAACGTAGCAAAGCCTGGTTTTGCAAAAGACCTAAACCCTTTTCACAGAGGTTCAACTCCTCTCGTTAACTTTGAACCTAACCATTATCTTACCCCTTCTTTACATTATTCCAATTCTTTTAGCAGTTGCATTTCTAACGTTAATTGAACGCAAAGTTCTAGGTTATATGCAACACCGTAAAGGCCCTAATGTAGTAGGACCAACTGGCCTCCTTCAACCCATTGCAGATGGTGTTAAACTATTTATTAAAGAACCAATTCGCCCATCCACATCCTCTCAAACTTTATTCCTCATTGCCCCAACTATAGCCCTAACCTTAGCAATAATTATTTGAACCCCATTACCAATACCAATTTCATTTTCAGATATAAATCTAGGCATTTTATTCATTCTTGCCTTATCCAGTCTAACCGTTTACACCATTTTAGGCTCTGGGTGAGCATCTAACTCCAAATACGCCTTAATTGGAGCCCTCCGAGCAGTTGCACAAACAATTTCATATGAAGTAACACTAGCTCTTATTCTCCTATGCACTGTTCTCTTAGCAGGAAACTTCTCCTTACAAAATTTTAATATTGTTCAAGAATCAATTTGACTTATCTTTCCTACCTGACCCCTAGCAATGATATGATTTATCTCAACATTAGCAGAAACCAATCGCGCACCATTTGATTTAACCGAAGGTGAATCAGAACTAGTATCAGGATTTAATGTTGAATACGCTGGAGGCCCATTTGCCCTATTCTTTTTGGCAGAATACGCCAACATTTTAATAATAAATTCTATCTCCACTATTATTTTTTTAGGGTCATCAACCATTAATTTTATAACATCCACCACCATCCTTCTTATAACTAAAGCCTCAATACTATCCATAATTTTCTTATGAATTCGAGCCTCATACCCACGATTTCGTTATGATCAACTCATACACTTAGTCTGAAAAAATTTTTTACCAATTACTTTATCCCTTACCCTATGATATATTTCACTACCCATCTCAGTACTATTTACCCCCCCAATCACCTGGAAGCGTGCCTGAAAGATAAGGATCTCCTTGATAGGGAGAACAATAGGAGTTCGAACCCCCTCACTTCCTTAGAAAGATAGGAATTGAACCTACAACTAAGAGATCAAAACTCTCCGTAATTCCATTTTACCACTTTCTAGTAAAGTCAGCTAAAAAAGCTTTTGGGCCCATACCCCAAACATGTTGGTTAAACTCCCTCCTTTACTAATTAATCCCTATGCCTTATCAATCTTAATATCCAGTATTGCCCTGGGAACAATTATTACATTATCCAGCTATCATTGAATCTTAGCTTGAATTGGCCTAGAAATCAACACACTAGCAATTATTCCCTTAATAACTAAAACCCCCCATCCACGAGCAATTGAAGCCGCAACAAAATATTTTTTAACCCAAGCAGCTGCATCAGCTCTAATTTTATTTTCTAGCACCATTAATGCTTGGTTAACAGGTGAATGAGCCATCAACACTGATATAAATAGCCTTTCAACAACCCTTTTATCTATTGCAATTGCCATAAAACTTGGAATTGCCCCATTTCACTTCTGATTACCTGAAGTGTTACAAGGACTAACTCTGCAAACAGGCCTAATCTTGTCTACATGACAAAAACTAGCCCCAATAACTATTCTTATTCAACTAGCAGAAAACACCAATCTTTACCTTATACTATCGCTAGGACTTATTTCAACCATTATTGGGGGGTGGGGGCGAGTTAATCAAACACAAATTCGAAAAATTTTAGCATTCTCCTCTATCGCACACCTAGGCTGAATAGTAGCTATCGTAAAAATCTCCCCTCAATTGACTGCTCTAAATTTCTTTCTGTATATTATTATAACCTCATCACTATTCTTAACATTCATTTACCTTGATACAAAGAACATTTTTGAACTTTCATCTTCTTGATCTAAAACCCCAACCCTATCAACACTTTCTCTATTAATTCTCCTATCCCTAAGTGGACTCCCCCCACTTACTGGCTTCATCCCAAAATGACTGATTGCACAAGAACTCATCAAACAAAACCTAGTTATATTCTCTTTATTAATTTTAATATCCACCTTACTAAGCCTTTTCTTTTATTTACGACTATCCTATACCCTATCTCTAACCCTAGCACCAAACTCTTCCTCCTCCACCTTAATTTGACTTATAGATAGTAAAAGTCACTTGATCATCTTAATTATCTTAACCTCCCTATCCCTCCTCCTTCTTCCCATTATACCCATATTTTTCTAGAAACTTAGGATAATTAAGACCAAGTGCCTTCAAAGCCCTTAGCAGAAGTTAAAATCTTCTAGTTTCTGTAAGATTCGTAGGATATTAACCCACATCTTCTGAATGCAACTCAAATACTTTAATTAAGATAGAATCTCCTAGAAAGACGGGCCTTGATCCCGTAAAAATTTAGTTAACAGCTAAAAGCTCTATCCAGCGAGCTTCATTCTACTTCTCCCGGTTATAAGAAACGGGAGAAGCCCCGGCAGAACTTACTCTGCTTCTTGGGGGTTGCAACCCCACGTGTGACACCCCAGAGCCTGATAAAAAGAGGACTTTAACCTCTATTGTTGGAGCTACAAACCACCGCCTTTCTCTCGGCCATTTTACCTGTGATAATTACCCGCTGATTTTTTTCAACTAATCATAAAGATATTGGGACCCTATATTTAGTGTTTGGCGCATGGGCCGGAATGGTCGGAACAGCGTTAAGTCTCCTAATTCGAGCTGAATTAAGCCAACCAGGCTCACTCCTGGGGGACGATCAAATTTATAACGTTATTGTAACCGCCCATGCTTTTGTAATAATCTTTTTTATAGTTATGCCAATTATAATTGGGGGCTTCGGCAATTGATTAGTTCCCTTAATAATTGGGGCCCCAGATATAGCCTTTCCACGAATAAACAATATAAGCTTTTGACTTCTACCACCATCATTTCTTTTACTTCTAGCATCTGCTGGCGTAGAGGCCGGAGCCGGTACCGGGTGAACTGTCTACCCCCCTCTTGCCGGAAATCTAGCCCACGCGGGCCCGTCTGTAGATTTAACTATCTTTTCTCTTCATTTGGCAGGAGTCTCTTCAATTCTAGGAGCTATCAATTTTATTACCACAATTCTAAACATGAAGCCCCCTTCAATAACACAATATCAAACTCCCCTGTTTGTGTGATCTGTCCTAATTACTGCTGTACTTCTTCTTTTATCTCTTCCAGTTTTGGCAGCAGGAATTACAATGCTTTTAACAGATCGAAATTTGAACACTACATTTTTTGACCCCGCTGGTGGGGGAGATCCCATTCTTTATCAACATCTTTTCTGATTTTTTGGTCACCCAGAAGTTTATATTCTTATTTTACCCGGGTTTGGCATTATTTCACATGTAGTAACATTTTATTCTAGCAAAAAAGAACCATTTGGTTACATGGGTATAGTTTGAGCAATAATGTCAATTGGACTTCTTGGCTTTATTGTTTGAGCCCATCATATATTTACAACAGATTTAAATGTTGATACTCGAGCCTATTTTACATCTGCAACTATAATTATCGCTATTCCTACAGGAGTAAAAGTCTTCAGCTGACTAGCCACCATACACGGGGGCATTATTAAATGAGACGCAGCAATACTTTGAGCCCTTGGCTTCATTTTTTTATTTACCGTAGGAGGTTTAACTGGAATTGTTTTAGCAAATTCATCTTTAGACATTGTCCTTCACGACACCTACTATGTAGTAGCTCATTTCCACTACGTGCTCTCGATGGGGGCCGTATTTGCCATCATGGCCGGCTTTGTTCACTGGTTTCCTCTATTTACTGGTTTTACATTACATGAAACTTGAACTAAAATCCACTTTGGAATTATATTTGTGGGGGTTAATTTAACATTTTTTCCTCAACATTTTTTAGGCCTAGCAGGGATACCACGACGATACTCAGACTACCCAGATGCATACACCCTTTGAAATACTGTATCTTCAATTGGGTCCTTAATCTCTCTTGTAGCTGTAATCATTATGATATTTATTATTTGAGAAGCATTTTCTTCCAAACGCGTCCTTAACTCTACAGAAATAACAACCACTAATGTGGAATGACTTTATGGCTTTCCCCCACTTCATCACACCTTCGAAGAAGCCACATTTTCTCAAAAATAAAACGAGAAAGAAGGGAATTGAACCCCTATATTCTGGTTTCAAGCCAGACACATAACCACTCTGTCACTTTCTTTTTGAGGAATTAGTTAAATTATAACACCACCTTGTCAAGGTGAAGTAATAAGCTAAACCCTTATATTCCTCTAATGGCCCACCCGCTCCAATTAGGATTTCAAGATGCAGCTTCTCCAATTATAGAAGAACTTCTTCACTTTCATGACCATGCCCTAATAGCAGTTTTTCTTATTAGTGCCCTGGTTCTGTATATTATTACCACTCTTATAAGCACAAAACTCTCTAACACTAACACCATTGATGCTCAAGAAATCGAGATAGTATGGACTATTATACCAGCAATCATTCTTATTGTTATTGCCTTACCTTCCCTTCGCATCCTTTATTTAATAGATGAAATTAGTAACCCCGACTTAACTGTCAAAGCTATTGGGCATCAATGATACTGAAGCTACGAATATTCAGATTTTACTAACCTTAGCTTTGACTCTTACATAATTCCAACTAAAGACCTGACCCCAGGGCAATTTCGTCTACTAGAGGTAGATAATCGAATAACTACCCCAATTGGGATATCCATCCGAACCCTAGTTACAGCAGAAGATGTTCTTCACTCATGAGCAATCCCATCCCTCGGTGTAAAAATTGATGCAATTCCAGGTCGACTAAATCAAACATCTTTTTTTACCTCTCGCCCAGGTATCTATTATGGTCAATGCTCAGAAATCTGCGGAGCAAATCATAGTTTTATACCAATTGTTATTGAGTCTTTACCAATTAAAGAATTTTTAGGGTGAACATCTTCCTCAATAGACACCTCATTAAGAAGCTACAGGATTTAGCAACAGCCTTTTAAGCTGTAGATAGGTGGCCTCCAATCACCCTTAATGAAAAATGCCACAACTTGACCCATCCCCATGGTTCCTTATTTTAATGTCATCATGAATTATTCTCATTTTATTCGCACCGGCTAAGATATCAAAATTTATTAATTTAAATAGTCCCACCATGAAAGCCAATAAAACTATTACTAAGCCCTGATTCTGACCATGACCTTAAGCCTATTTAATCAATTTGGTTCTCCTATTTTATTTGGTATCCCACTCATTTTAATTGCTCTTGTTACTCCATGACTAATATTTCCCTCACCAACTAAACAATGACTTACTAATCGTATTACTCTGCTTCAAACCTTATTTGTAAAAACATCATCCAAACAAATTTTTTCCCCATTAAACCCACCTGCCCACAAATGAGCCATAATGTTTACTGCCCTTATAATTTTTCTTCTAGGCTTGAATTTTCTGGGCCTACTTCCATATACATTTACCCCAACAACCCAACTCTCCCTAAACCTAGGATTAGCTATTCCCATGTGACTGGCAACAGTACTAATTGGCCTCCGAAAACAAACATCACTATCTCTAGCACATCTTCTCCCAGAAGGAACCCCAACACTATTAATTCCTATTCTAATTGTTATTGAAACAATCAGCTTATTTATCCGTCCGATGGCACTAGGGGTTCGATTAACTGCTAATCTTACTGCAGGTCATTTACTAATTCAACTGATTTCATCAGCCATCGTAACGCTACCAGGACCCGCAATCACCATATCAGCCTTTATTGCCTTACTTTTACTTATAATTTTAGAAATCGCTGTAGCATTAATTCAAGCCTATGTTTTTATGCTTCTCCTAAGCCTCTATCTCCAAGAAAACACTTAATGGCTCACCAAGCTCACGCTTTCCACATAGTCGACCCCAGCCCTTGACCCCTTACTGGGGCCATGGCAGCCTTCCTACTTACTTCTGGCCTAGCTATATGATTTCACTACAACACAATTCTAATCCTCTCTATTGGCCTAACTCTTATACTCTTAACAATACTTCAATGATGACGAGATGTTGTTCGAGAAGGCACCTTCCAAGGACATCACACAATTCCAGTACAAAAGGGATTGCGATACGGAATAATTTTATTTATTACATCAGAAGTCTTCTTTTTTCTTGGATTTTTTTGAGCTTTTTATAATGCCAGTCTTGCCCCAACATTTGAAATTGGAGAATGCTGACCCCCTACAGGCATTTCCCCTCTTGACCCTTTTGAAGTCCCCCTACTAAACACAGCAGTTCTTCTAGCCTCTGGGGTATCAGTAACATGGGCTCACCACAGCATCATGCAAGGCGACCGAAAAGGTGCTATTCAATCTTTATTCTTAACAATTGCCCTAGGACTCTACTTCACTGTTCTACAAGCCATAGAATATTATGAAGCACCATTCACTATTGCTGACGGCATCTATGGATCAACATTTTTTGTAGCAACAGGATTCCACGGCCTCCACGTAATTATTGGATCACTTTTTTTATCCGTATGCTTACTGCGACAAGTATTTTTTCACTTCACCTCCCAACATCATTTTGGATTTGAAGCTGCCGCCTGATACTGACACTTCGTAGATGTAGTGTGACTTTTCCTTTATGTCTCAATTTACTGATGAGGCTCATATTTTCTTAGTATAATTAGTACTAGTGACTTCCAATCACTAAGTCTTGGATAACAACCAGGAGAAAATATTGATTCTTTATTTACATCTCGCCATTATTTTATCAATTATTTTAGCAACAATTAGCTTTTGACTCCCTCCAATTTTACCAGATTCTGAAAAACTATCCCCATACGAATGTGGATTTGATCCTCTTGGTTCAGCACGACTACCCTACTCAATACGATTTTTTCTAGTCGCCATTCTTTTTCTCCTGTTTGATTTAGAAATTGCCTTACTTTTGCCAACCCCCTGAGCCTCCCAACTCCCCTCTTCTACTCTAACAATTTTCTGATCCTTAATTATTTTAACCCTTTTGACTCTCGGCTTTATTTATGAATGAACTCAAGGTGGCCTAGAATGAGCAGAATAAGGCGGTAGTCTAATGAAGATAGCTGATTTCGACTCAGCAGATTATGAATCATCTCATACCTCCTTTATGACGTTAACCTTCGAATCTTGATTATTATCTACTACATTTTTTCTGGGGCTCTTAGGTCTCTCATTCCACCGAACTCATCTCCTCTCTGCCCTTCTATGTTTAGAAAGTATAATGCTTGCAATCTTTATTGGGCTAAGTCTCTGGGCCCTTAAACTTTCAATAACCTCCCCAATGATTTTTCCACTTGTTATACTCACAATATCAGCATGTGAAGCGGGACTAGGACTAGCCCTAATAATTGCCACCGCACGTACTCATGGTTCAGATAACTTAAATACATTAAATTTACTGCAATGCTAACTATTCTTCTTCCATTCACCACACTTCTGCTGTCATCCTGAATCGCCCCTGCTAAGCGGTTGTGAGAAATTCTAACTATCCAATCATTAATTATTGCTGCCCTTTCAACTACCTGATTCTTTATTCAATCTTCCCTCTCCCCATTAAATCAATATTTCACCATCGACGAAATCTCCTCTCCTCTTCTTATTTTGACCTGCTGACTTACAGCCCCAACCATTCTAGCCAGCCAAAGTAAACTCTCCAGCGAACCTGTGCCACGACAACGAACGTACATTTTTACAGTTATCTTACTTCAAATTATCACGCTTTTAGCATTTATAGTAGATAATCTAATTCTTTTCTTCATCACATTCGAGGCCACCGTAATCCCAACACTTATTATTATTACACGCTGAGGAGCTCAAAAAGAACGAATACTAGCAGGAACCTATTTTTTGTTTTATACACTATTTGGCTCAATAGCCCTCCTCACTGCACTATTATTTTTTCATGAAACCTTCGGAACACTATCTATTACCCTTATTAAAGAAAGCCCAACACAACTCTACCCATCAACTTGTACCCTATTATGATGAATCGCCTGTTTTTTAGCTTTTCTTATTAAAATGCCACTTTATGGTGTTCATTTATGACTTCCTAAAGCCCATGTAGAAGCCCCAATTGCAGGATCAATAATCCTAGCCGGAACACTACTAAAACTTGGAGGATATGGTATTTTACGAACAAGCACTTTAATTAGTGACTCATTTTTACCATTAGCCATCCCCCTTATCATTTTTTCAATGTTAGGAGTACTCTTATCAGCTATACTATGTTCACGACAAACTGACTTAAAGTCTCTTATTGCTTACTCATCTGTTAGTCATATAGGACTAGTTATTGCAGCATCATTTATAAAAACAGAATGAAGTATTATAGGATCAATAGTTTTAATAATTTCACACGGACTGGTCTCATCAGCACTTTTTTGTTTAGCAAATACTTCTTATGAGCGTTCCCACTCCCGAACTCTAGTGCTCCTTCAAGGAAGCCAAATTATCTTTCCACTAATAGCTGCCTGATGACTCCTATCTGCCTTAATAAACATAGCTTTGCCACCTTCCCCAAATTTTATTGGAGAAATACTTATTCTCACTTCCCTTTTTCAGTGATCAAATATAACTCTTCTCCTTGCAAGCCTTAGCATTATTTTTACAACAACCTACTCCCTTTATCTATTTTGATCCTCCCAACGAGAATACCCTCCAACTCATCTAAAATCAACATTCCCCATACAATCACGAGAACATATTCTAATAGTTCTTCATGTCTTTCCAACCCTCCTCCTAATCTTTAATCCAACCCTTATATTTTAGTGAATATAGTTTATTAAAATCCTAGACTGTGACTCTAGAGATGAAAGTTAACCACTTTCTATTCACCAAATTTGTTTGGAAGAATAAGAACTGCTAATTACTTATTCCTGTGGCTCAACTCCACAGCTAATTTACCCATGCTTAAATTTAATTAAATCTAGATGAAAGCCATGAACTCACCTATAATTGCTCTCTCATGTTACCTAATCAGTATAACAGCCCTTCTAATCCCTCTTACAAAACCTGATCTTAAACTTTTTCCACAAAACACTAAAATCGCAATCAAAACCGCCTTTTTAATTTCAATAATCCCCCTTTTTCTATTTATTAAAGAAGAAACTCAATCAATATTTATTTCATGAAAATGATTTAATATCGGGTCTACACCAATTAATATTTCTATTCAACTAGACGAATACTCCATCCTATTTATTCCAATCGCCCTGCTAGTTTCCTGAAGTATCATCGAATTTTCTCTATGGTACATACACAATGACTATAAAATTCAACTATTTTTTAAGTACCTCTTAATTTTTTTGCTAGCAATAATACTCCTTGTATCAGCAGGAAACCTTTTTTTACTTTTCATGGGCTGAGAAGGCGTAGGGATTATATCCTATCTCCTAATTGGCTGATATTTTACACGAAGCAACGCAGGAGCCGCCGCTCTTCAAGCCGTCCTCTACAATCGCATCGGAGATATTGGATTTCTATTCACAATATTTTGACTCATTTCATCATATGACTCTCTCGACTTAAACTTTGTGTTTTCTATAAACAATCCCACCCCACTTATTATTGCCTTCATCATTGCTGCCGCAAGCAAATCAGCCCAATTTGGACTACATCCATGATTAGCCTCAGCTATAGAAGGGCCCACCCCCGTTTCAGCCCTTCTACACTCAAGCACTATAGTGGTAGCAGGAGTATTTTTACTTATCCGAATTTACCCAATAATTAAAGATAACCAAATTGCTTTAACTACCTGCCTCTGCCTTGGGGCCATTTCAACTGCATTCGCAGCAACATGCGCACTAACCCAAAATGATATCAAAAAAATTATTGCTTTTTCCACATCAAGTCAACTTGGTCTAATAGTAGTTGCCATCGGCCTAAACATGCCCCACTTAGCATTTTTTCATATTTGTACCCACGCCTTCTTCAAGGCAATATTATTTTTATGCTCGGGTTCTATTATTCATAACCTCAATGATGAACAAGATATTCGCAAAATAGGGGGGTTGCAAAAAACTCTCCCTGTTACAACAACATGCATCTCAATCGGCAGCCTGGCACTCATGGGCACCCCATACCTTGCTGGATTTTTTTCTAAAGATGCTATTATTGAAGCTATTAACTCCTCCAACGTAAATGCCTGAGCCTTAATCTTAACTATTATTGCTACTTCCTTCACCGCAGTCTATAGCTTTCGCATCATCTATTTTGCCTCAATAAAACTTCCCCGATCTAATGTTATTCTAAATATTAATGAAAATAACCCAACTATTATTAAGCCTATTAAACGCCTAGCTGTTGGCAGCATCATCGCTGGATTACTAATTAATCAAATTGTTTTTCCAACTTCCCCTGTAACCTTAACATTACCCTTAGATCTTAAACTAACAGCCCTTTTGGTGTCAGCCCTTGGCTTTTTAATAGCATTAGATTTAGCCCAAACTTCATGAACCAAATCCCCACTCTCCTCTAACTTAACTAAATCAGTAAACACATCTTTCTATAATGTAATTATTCACCGCATTATTCCCTCCCTATCCTTTAATATCAGCTTATACATCTCTTCTCACCTAATTGATATGACGTGACTGGAAAAAATAGGACCAAAAGGACTAACAGAATTACAACTGCCCCCAATCAAGATAAATCAAATAGTCCAACAAGGTCTTATTAAAACTTATCTCTCCATCTTTACTTTTACTACGCTAATTTGCCTCATTACCTTACAGCTCGTAAGGTCCCACCATAATGGCCCCGAACCACCTCCAGCACACCAAATAAAGTTAATAATAAAGCCCACCCCACCAATAACAACAGCATCCCACCGCTTGAAAATATTATTGACACTCCCAACCAATCCTCTATCTGTACCTCCAACCCATGCTTTTCTTCCACTCCACCTAACTTTCCACCAACAAAAATCCATAACCCCAAAACAACTGAATAAATGCCTAAATACAATTTTACCTCCTCACCCCCTCAAGCCTCAGGATAAGGATCAGCCACCAATGCTGCTGAATAAGCAAAAACTACTATCATGCCCCCCAAATAAACTAAAAACAAAACCAAACATAGAAAAGTAACCCCCTTACTTACCAAAAGTAAACAGCCCACCCCCGCAGCCACTACTAAACCTAGAGCAGCAAAATAAGGCGATGGGTTAGACGCAACGGCAAGAAAACCAACAATTAAACATACCTCAAACAAAATCACAATTTCTGCAAGGATTTTAACCTTGACCTATAGTCTGAAAAACTACTGTTGTATTCAACTACAAAAACTAATGGCCCCCATCATACGCAAAACTCATCCACTAATAAAAATTATTAATAATTCATTTATTGACCTTCCAACCCCTGCCAACCTATCTCTATGGTGAAATTTTGGTTCCTTACTAGGAATCTGCCTTATTACACAAATTCTTACAGGCCTATTCCTTGCTATACACTACACTGCAGACACCTCTATAGCCTTCTCATCAATTGCTCACATTTGCCGAGATGTGAACTACGGCTGACTTCTCCGAAATCTTCATGCAAACGGAGCATCTTTCTTCTTTATTTGCATCTACCTTCACATCGGTCGAGGCTTATACTATGGCTCCTTTTTATTTAAAGAAACATGAAACATCGGTGTAATCCTATTGTTTCTAGTAATAGCTACAGCATTTGTAGGCTATGTTCTCCCATGAGGTCAAATATCTTTCTGAGGGGCCACAGTAATTACCAATCTCCTATCAGCTGCCCCCTACATTGGAACAGACTTAGTTCAATGAATCTGAGGCGGATTTTCAGTTGATAACGCTACTCTAACCCGATTTTTCACTTTCCATTTTATCCTCCCCTTTGCTATCGCCGGGGCCTCAATAATTCACCTTCTATTTCTTCACCAAACAGGATCATCTAACCCCACCGGACTTAACTCCAACCCAGACAAGGTCCCATTTCACACCTATTATTCATACAAAGACATATTGGGATTCATCGTTCTACTAGCACTACTAGCCTCCCTATCCTCATTCTCCCCCAACCTCCTCGGAGACCCGGATAACTTCACCCCAGCCAACCCCCTAGTTACACCCCCCCCACATAAACCAGAATGATACTTTCTCTTTGCGTATGCTATTCTTCGCTCTATCCCAAATAAACTAGGGGGTGTCCTAGCCCTTCTTTTTTCCATTCTTATTCTATTCTTAATACCAACCCTCCACACTTCCCACCAACGAGCACTTATATTTCGTCCAATAACCAAACTACTCTTCTGAACCCTTGTAGCTAACACAGCCATCCTTACCTGGATCGGAGGACAACCAGTAGAAGATCCCTATATTATAATTGGACAGTTAGCTTCACTAATTTACTTTATCCTATTCATCATTCTAATCCCAACACTTGGCATTTTAGAAAACAAACTCGCCAAGTTAAATTTTTAACGGCAGTTGTTGTCCTCCCATACACTATGTATAATAGAGCATTCATCTATCTTCCACACGCATATCTTCGCCAACCCAATCCCGTGAACACCATGTTAAGCCTCAAATTTAATTATTATCAAATAGATAATGTCTGTTTCTCCATACACTATGTATAATAGAGCATTCATCTATCTTCCACACGCATATCTTCGCCAACCCAATCCCGTGAACACCATGTTAAGCCTCAAATTTAATTATTAAGTTCACCTCCCATAAATTTTTACTACTAAACTTATGTCTTCTGTAACCCCCCGGAACCAGAAGAGCTTAGTGTATACTTTTTATGAAGCAATTACTCCCACACCCACACCTTAACTTAACAAATATTATCAGATAGTACCCTGATTTTTGTATAAAATTATGGCTTAAAATAAATTTTTATACTTACACGATATTTTATGACTTCACTAACCATATTTTGCTCTTACGAGTATTTTTAGTTTGCTAGCCATATTTTTAGTTTAAATCACTACTTTTTAGCAATCATACACGTGTGTACACACAATTAGAATATATTTTATTAGGCTATTTATAGCCATGAATTTACTACACTTTATATGGCCTTAATAGCCAGTTAGTTTAGCAATCATACACGTGTGTACACACACGAATATATTTTATTAGGCTATTTATAGCCATGAATTTGCTACACTTTATATGGCCTTAATAGCCAGTTAGTTTAGCAATCATACACGTGTGTACACGTGTGTACACACACGAATATATTTTATTAGGCTATTTATAGCCATGAATTTGCTACACTTTATATGGCCTTAATAGCCAGTTAGTTTAGCAATCATACACGTGT